TACTGCTTGTAGTAGCGGTCCTTATATCTCGTATTAACAATCGAAAGATGGTCGAAAGAAAAAATCTCTATTTGATGGGGCTTCTTCCTATACCTATTCTTCCTATACCTATGAATTCCATTGGACCCAGAAATGAGACATTGGAAGAATCTTTTTGGTCTTCCAATATCAATAGGTTGATTGTTTCGCTCCTGTATCTTCCAAAAGGGAAAAATATTTCTGAGAGTTGTTTCATGGATCTGCAAGAGAGTACTTGGGTTCTCCCAATAAATAAAAAGTGTATCATGCCTGAATCTAACCGGAGTTCGCGGTGGTGGAGGAACCGGATCGGAAAAAAGAGGGATTCTAGTTGTAAGATATCTAATGAAACCGTAGCTGGAATTGAGATCTCATTCAAAGAGAAAGATAGCAAATATCTGGAGTTTCTTTTTTTATCCTATACGGATGATCCGATCCGCAAGGACCATGATTGGGAATTGTTTGATCGTCTTTCTCCGAGGAAGAAGCGAAACATAATCAACTTGAATTCGGGACAGCTATTCGAAATCTTAGGGAAAGACTTGATTTGTTATCTCATGTCTGCTTTTCGTGAAAAAAGACCAATTGAAGGGGAGGTTTTCTTCAAACAACAAGGAGCTGAGGCAACTATTCAATCAAATGATATTGAGCATGTTTCCCATCTCTTCTCGAGAAACAAGTGGGGTATTTCTTTGCAAAATTGTGCTCAATTTCATATGTGGCAATTCCGCCAAGATCTCTTCGTTAGTTGGGGGAAGAATCAGCACGAATCGGATTTTTTGAGGAACGTATCGAGAGAGAATTTGATTTGGTTAGACAATGTGTGGTTGGTAAACAAGGATCGGTTTTTTAGCAAGGTACGGAATGTATTGTCAAATATTCAATATGATTCCACAAGATCTATTTTCGTTCAAGTAAGGGATTCTAGCCAATTGAAAGGATCTTCTGATCAATCCATAGATCATTTCGATTCCATTAGAAATGAGGATTCGGAATATCACACATTGATCGATCAAACAGAGATTCAGCAACTAAAAGAAAGATCGATTCTTTTGGATCCTTCCTTTCTTCAAACGGAACGAACAGAGATAGAATCAGATCGATTCCCGAAATGCCTTTTTGGATCTTCCTCAATGTCCCGGCTATTCACGGAACGTGAGAAGCAGATGAATAATCATCTGCTTCCGGAAGAAATCGAAGAATTTCTTGGGAATCCTACAAGATCAATTCGTTCTTTTTTCTCTGACAGATGGTCAGAACTTCATCTGGGTTCGAATCCTACTGAGAGGTCCACTAGAGATCAGAAATTTTTGAAGAAAAAACAAGATGTTTCTTTTGTCCCTTCCAGGCGATCGGAAAATAAAGAAATGGTTGATATATTCAAGATAATTACGTATTTACAAAATACCGTCTCAATTCATCCTATTTCATCAGATCCGGGATGTGATATGGTTCCGAAGGATGAACCGGATATGGACAGTTCCAATAAGATTTCATTCTTGAAAAAAAATCCATTTTTTGATTTATTTCATCTATTCCATGACCGGAACAAAGGGGGATACACGTTACACCACGATTTTGAATCAGAAGAGAGATTTCAAGAAATGGCAGATCTATTCACTCTATCAATAACCGAGCCGGATCTGGTGTATCATAGGGGATTTGCCTTTTCTATTGATTCCTACGGGTTGGATCAAAAAAAATTCTTGAATGAGGTATTCAACTCCAGAGATGAATCGAAAAAGAAATCTTTATTGGTTCTACCTCCTCTTTTTTATGAAGAGAATGAATCTTTTTATCGAAGGATCAGAAAAAAATCGGTCCGGATCTACTGCGGGAATGATTTGGAAGATCCAAAACTAAAAACAGCGGTATTTGCTAGCAACAACATAATGGAGGCAGTCAATCAATATAGATTGATCCGAAATCTGATTCAAATCCAATATAGCACCTATGGGTACATAAGAAATGTATCGAATCGATTCTTTTTAATGAATAGATCCGATCGCAACTTCGAATATGGAATTCAAAGGGATCGAATAGGAAATGATACTCTGAATCATATAACTATAATGAAATATACGATCAACCAACATTTATCGAATTTGAAAAAGAGTCAGAAGAAATGGTTTGATCCTCTTATTTCTCGAACCGAGAGATCCATGAATCGGGATCCTGATGCATATAGATACAAATGTTCCAATGGGAGCAAGAATTTCCAGGAACATTTGGAACATTTCGTTTCTGAACAGAAGAACCGTTTTCAAGTAGTGTTCAATCGATTACGTATTAATCAATATTCGATTGATTGGTCCGAGGCTATCGACAAACAAGATTTGTCTAAGTCACTTCGTTTCTTTTTGTCCAAGTCACTTCTCTTTTTGTCCAAGTCACTTCCCTTTTTGTCCAAGTCACTTCCCCTTTTCTTTGTGAGTATCGGGAATATCCCCATTCATAGGTCCGAGATCCACATCTATGAATT